GAGGACCAAGAAACAACCCGACCCCGTACATCTGTAACAGTCACAATGGTATTGTTGAAACTTGCTTGAACATGAATAACTCCCTTTGGTAGTCTACGTGTACTTTTACGTGAACCAATACGCCCATTCCTACGTGAACCAATTCTTGGTATAGGTTTTGCCATATTTTAGCATCTCATAAATATGAGTCAGAGATATATGGATATATCCATTTCATGTTAAAACAGATCTTTTATTTTTATTTGTACATTTGGGGTCCTTTAGAGAGTTCCTTTTAGAAAAATTATCCTTGTCTTTGTTTATGTCTTGGGTTGGAACAGATTACGATAATTCGTCCCCGCCTACGGATCAGTCGACATTTTTCACAAATTTTACGAACAGAGGCCCTGATTTTCATATTTTGCATTCCTTAACTTAAACTGAATTCCTAATCTACTTCGTGGAAGAAAATAAGTTTCTTGAAATTTCATTTAAAATCTCGACTTGTATCTCCCCAAAAGTAATCTTAAATCACCTAATCGTTCGAGTTCGAATCTTTGTTGCGGAGTCTAAAAATTATACGCCCTCGAGTTGAATCATAACGACTTACCTCAATTTTGACTCTATCTCCTGGTAGTATCCGTATAAAACTACGTCGGATCCTTCCTGAAACATAACCTAGAATCAGATCTTCATTATCTAAACGAACCCGGAACATACCGTTGGGAAGTGATTCAGTAATTAAACCTTCATGAACCCATTTTTGTTCCTTCATTCCAGGTACAACCCCCTTGAAATATCAACTAATGGAGGAGGAGTGATATTAGATAACTCTTTATCTTTTTTTTTTTCACAAATAATCAATTTCATATCTAATTTTGATAGTCGAAGGATTACCATATATAACACAAGATTTCTCCCCCGATTCCTTCTAATCGAGCTTCTCGGTCTGTCATTATACCTCGAGAAGTAGAAATAATTACAATCCCTATACCACCTAAAATTCTAGGAATTCTTTGATAGTTAGAATAGATTCGTAGACCAGGTCGACTTATCCGTTTTAAATTTAAAATAGTTTGAGATGGCCCCTTCCTATTTCTTCTATGTTGTAGGGTTAAAACCAAAAAATCTTTGTTGTTTTCCCGATGTTTTCTCACGTTTTCTATAAAACCTTCTCTTAAAAGTATTTTTACAATGCTTTCAGTGATGCTAGTAGATGATATTCGAACCGTTACTTTTCTATGCATGTCAGCATTTCGTATAGAGGTTATTATGTCAGCAATAGTGTCCCTACCCATAATGAACTAAAATTTGTGGTTCCTCAAAATTTTGATATAATAAACATGATATTTTTTGTTATGAAGTAACATTATTAAAGGTATATACGTGAGACACAATCTATTAATCATTCAAAATACTCTACTATACCTTATAACTCTATATGATGATGATGTTCTTATCTTATAATACTTCAGGGGCTAATGACACTATTTTAGTAAAATTTAACTTTCTTAATTCTCGGGCGATCGCACCAAAAACTCGAGTTCCTTTTGGATTTCCTTCTTCATCAATGACAACTGCAGCATTGTCATCATATCGTATTATCATACCATTATCGCGTTTGAGTTCTTTACAAGTACGTACAATTACAGCTCTGATCACTTCCGATCTTTTTAGGGGCATATTTGGTACTGCTTCTTTGATCACAGCAACAATAACATCACCAATATGAGCATATCGGCGATTACTAGCTCCTAGTATTCGAATACACATCAATTCTCGGGCCCCGCTGTTATCTGCTACATTCAAATAGGTCTGGGGTTGAATCATATCATTTTTTTTATCTGTTCTTTCAATGCAAAACAAAAGGGGCAAAAAAAAAAAAGAAACCTGCAATTGCTTTTTTATTCCAAGAACTCTTTCTTTTGGTTATACGTTTCTATCACGAAATAATGAATTGAGTTCGTATAGGCATTTTGGATGCCGCTATTGAAATAGCCTTTCGAGCTATATTTTCTGCTACTCCACCCATTTCATAAAGTATTCTACCTGGTTTAACAACAGCTACCCAATATTCGGGAGATCCTTTACCCGACCCCATACGTGTTTCCGCAGGTCTTACTGTAACGGGTTTGTCTGGAAATATACGTACCCATATTTTTCCACCACGGCGGGCATTTCGTGTCATTGCTCGTCGCCCTGCTTCTATTTGTCTAGATGTGATCCAAGCGGGTTCAAGTGCCTGAAGAGCATATCGACCGAAACAAATAGAATTACCTCGATACGATATTCCCCTCATTCTTCCTCTATGTTGTTTACGGAATCTGGTTCTTTTGGGGTTATAGTTGATGGTTGTTTCGCAATGCCATCTCTACTACAGAACTGGACATGAAAGTTTCTTCTCATCCAGCTCCTCGCGAATCAAAACAATTGAAAAAAAAGTCGCGGGCGAATATTTACTCTTTTATCTTTTAATAGCTAGTTCAGTTGTAGGGTTAGCCCACGATCGCTCAGACTAAAT